TTGGTTCATCCCACACGTACCCGTCATGGGTATCCTGCTTTTCTATGTTTTATAGACTTGTATGTAATTATTGAGAGTCAAGATATTAGACATAATTTAAAGATTCCAACAAAAAGTTTGATTTTAGTTCAAAATGATCAATATGTAGAATCAGAACAAGTGATTGCCGAGATTCGTGCCGAAACGTCCACCTTTCATTTTAAGGAGAGGGTTCAAAAACATATTTATTCTGAGTCAGAAGGAGAAATGCACTGGAGTACTGATGGCTATCATACGCCCGAATATCCATATAGTAATGTTCATCTATTACCAAAAACAAGTCATCTATGGATATTAGCAGGAGGTCTATGCAGATCCAATTCCAATATAGTATCTTTTTCACTCCACAAGGATCAAGATCAAATGAATGCTAATTCTTTTTCTCTCAAAGATATCTTTGATCTCTCACTGACTAATGATCAAGTAAGACATAAATTGTTGGATACTTTTGGTAAAAAAGATAGGGAAAGTCTTGACTATTCAAAACCTTATCAAATCATATCTAAGGGTCATTGGAATCTCATAGAGCCTTCTACTTATATTCGTCAAGAAAATTCTTTGGCGAAAAAGCGAAGAAATAGATTTGTGATTCCCTTACAATATGATCAAGAACAAGAAAATAAACTAATACCCTGTTTTGGTATTTCGATTAAAATACCTATAAATGGTATTTTACGTAGAAATAGTATTCTTGCTTATTTTGATGATCCGCGATACAGAAGAAGCAGTTCGGGAATTACTAAATATGGGATTGTCGAAGTAGATTCAATCGTAAAAAAAGAAGATTTCATTGAGTATCGAGGAGCAAAAGATTTTAGTCCGAAATGCCAAACGCAAATGAAAGTAGATCCATTTTTTTTCATTCCCGAGGAAATACATATCTTACCTGGATCTTCGCTCATAATGGTCCGGAACAATAGTCTCATTGGAGTAGATACACCACTTGTTCTAAATCTAAATACAAGAAGTCGAGTAGGTGGATTAGTCCGAGTGGAGAGAAAAAAGAAAAGTATAGAACTGAAAATATTTTCTGGAGATATTCATTTTTCTGGAGAGGTGGATAAAATATCTAGGCACAGTGGCATTTTGATACCGCCAGGAAGAAAAAAAAAAGATTCTAAAGGATCAAAAAAATTGAAAAATTGGATCTATGTCCAACGCATTACACCTACCAAAAAAAAGTCTTTTGTTTTGGTTCGGCCCGTAGTCACATATGAAATAGCTGATGGGATAAATTTAGCAACACTTTTCTCCCAGGATCTCTTGCAGGAAAAGAATAATGTCCAACTTCGAATTGTCAATTATATACTTTATGAAAATGGCAAGTCAATTCGAGGAATTTCTCACACAAGTATTCAATTAGTTCGGGCTTGCTTAGTATTGACTTGGGACCAAGAAAAAAAGAGTTCTATAGAAGAAAAGGTTCATGCTTCTTTTGTTGAAATAAGGACAAATGATCTGTTTTGTTATTTCATCCGAATTGAGTTCGTAAAGTCCACTCTTTCGTATACCGAAAAAAGGTATGATACGGCAGGTTCAGGATTTCTTTCCAATAATGAATTAGATTGTATCCATAGAAAAAATCCCTTTGATTCCAAGGCGAAGATTCCATTATTTCCCCAATATCAGGGAACTCTTGGTACGTTGTTGAATCGAAATAAGGAATGCCAATCTTTCCTAATTTTGTCATCATCCAATTGTTCTCGAATTGGCCCCTTCAATACTTCGAGATATAATAATGCGACAAAAGAATTGGATCCCATGACTCCAATTAGGTATTTGTTGGGTCCTTTAGGTACTATTGTGCCTAGAATAGTAAATTCTCGTTCATCTTACTATTTAACATCTTACTATTTAAGAACTTATAATCAAGTCTTTTTAAAGAAATATTTTTTGCTTGAAAATTTTCAACAGACTTTCCAAGTGCTTCAAGTACTTCCATTTCAATACTTTTTCCTAGATGAAAATAGTAGGATTTATAATCCCGATACTTGCAGTAACATCATTTGGAATTCATTCCATTTGAATTGGTGTTTTCTCCATCACGATTCTTGTGAAGAGGCATGGACAATAATTAGCCTTGGACAATTCCTTTGTGAAAATGTATATCTATTGAAATATGGATCACGCATAAAAAAATCTGGTCAAATTTTCATTGTTTATGTTGATTCTCTAGTTATAAGATCAGCTAAGCCCTATTTGGTCACTCCAGGAGCAACTGTCCATGGTCATTATGGGGAAACCTTTTATAAAGGAGATACATTAATTACATTTATTTATGAAAAATCGAGATCTGGTGACATAACGCAAGGTCTTCCAAAAGTAGAACAAATCTTAGAAGTTCGTTCAATTGATTCAATATCGATGAACCTCGAAAGAAGGGTTGAAGGTTGGGACGAACGTATTCGAAGGATTCTTGGGATCCCCTGGGGATTCTTGATTGGAGCTGAACTAACCATAGCCCAAAGTCGTATCTCTTTGGTTAATAAGATACAAAAGGTTTATCGATCCCAGGGGGTACAGATCCATAATAGACATCTAGAGATTATTGTACGTCAAGTAACATCAAGAGTTTTGGTTTCAGAAGATGGAATGTCTAATGTTTTTTTACCTGGGGAATTTATTGGATTGTTGCGAGCAGAACGAGCAGGGCGCGTTTTGGACGAATCAATCTGTTATCGGGCAATCTTATTGGGAATAACGAAGTCATCTTTGAATACTCAAAGTTTCATATCCGAAGCAAGTTTTCAAGAAACTGCTCGAGTTTTAGCAAAAGCTGCTCTACGAGGTCGTATTGATTGGTTGAAAGGCCTCAAAGAGAATGTTGTTCTGGGGGGGATTATACCGGTTGGTACCGGATTCAACAAATTAGTACATCGTTCAAAGCAAGACAAAAACATTCATTTGAAAATCAAAAGGAAGAATCTATTCGAGTTGGAAATGAGCGATATTTTGCTACACCATAGAGAATTCTTTTGTTCTTGTGCCCCAAAAACTTTCCATGAGACATCAGACCAATCTTTTATGTAATGTATCCTAACAAGAGGTTTATTCTTTTTTTTTACTTTCACTCTCTGGTCCGATTATGGATTTAATAATCAATGAAATAAAAAAGAAAGAATTAAATTCATAGTTTGGGTCGTAGATCAATGGTCAATCCTGGTAGAAGGTTCCGTCGGAACAATTCTTTATTTCATAAGATACTGAATTTCTTTGAAAAAAAAAAAGAAAAAGAGAAAGTGTGGGAAAATGGGAAGACGATATTGGAACATCAATTTGGAAGAAATGATGGAAGCAGGAATTCATTTTGGTCATGTTACTAATAAATGGAATCCTAGAATGGCTCCTTACATCTCGGCAAAGCGTAAAGGTATTCATATTACAAATCTTACTATAACTGCTCGTTTTTTATCAGAAGCCTGCGATTTAGTTTTTGATGCAGCAAGTAGGGGAAAAAGATTCTTAATCGTTGGCACCAAAAAGAACGCAGCGCATTTAGTAGCATCAGCAGCAATAAGGGCTCGATGTCATTATGTTAATAAAAAATGGCTTGGCGGTATGTTAACGAATTGGTCTACTACAGAAACAAGACTTCAGAAGTTCAGGGACTTAAGAGCAGAACAAAGGATGGGGAAACTCAATCGTCTCCCTAAAGGAGATGCAGCAATGTTGAAGAGAAAGTTATCTACTTTGCAAGCATATCTTGGCGGGATCAAATATATGACGGGATTGCCCGATATTGTAATTATCGTGGATCAGCAAGAAGAATATACGGTTCTTCGAGAATGTGTCATTTTGGGTATTCCGACAATTTGTTTAATCGATACAAATTGTGATCCAGATCTTGCAGATCTTTCTATTCCAGCCAACGATGATGCTATAGCTTCGATTCGATTGATTCTTACCAAATTAGTATCTGCAATTTGTGAGGGCCATTCTAGTTATCTAAAAAATGGTTGATTATCTTATCATTACTCTTAAGAAGAAGAAAGAAGAAGATTAGTTTGTTTTTGGTGAACTCTCTTTGATTGTTACTATTTTGGTTTGCATCTTTTGGAGTTTGAACTATGTTTTGACTATCAATATCAAATAATATTGAAAAGAAAAGAGAAAAATGATTGGTATTTTTTTTTATGTGATTTCTTGGTATCCGAAATATACGATTCATAACTTAAATTCATGAATAAATATAGGTGAATTAAGAAAGAGATGGTTGAATCAAAATAATCACTTTTTTGAAATTTTATTTCTGTTAGAGGACAATATGAATGTTATACCATGTTCCATTAAAACACTCAAAGGGTTATACGATATATCAGGTGTAGAAGTAGGCCAACATTTATATTGGCAAATAGGAGGTTTACAAATTCATGCCCAAGTACTTATCACTTCTTGGGTTGTAATTGCTATCTTATTAGGTTCAGTCATCATAGCTGTTCGGAATCCGCAAACCATTCCGACCAACGGTCAGAATTTCTTCGAATATGTTCTTGAATTTATTCAAGACTTGAGCAAAACTCAGATTGGAGAGGAGTATGGTCCTTGGGTTCCTTTTATAGGAACGATGTTCCTATTTATTTTTGTTTCTAACTGGTCAGGTGCTCTTTTACCTTGGAAAATTATAAGATTACCTCATGGGGAGTTAGCTGCACCCACGAATGATATAAATACTACTGTTGCTTTAGCTTTACCCACGTCAGTGGCATATTTCTATGCGGGTCTTAGGAAAAAAGGATTGGGATATTTCGGGAAATACATTCAACCAACTCCAATACTTTTACCAATTAATATTCTAGAAGATTTCACAAAACCTTTATCTCTTAGTTTTCGACTTTTCGGGAATATATTGGCTGATGAATTAGTGGTTGTTGTTCTTGTTTCTTTAGTGCCTTCAGTAGTTCCTATACCTGTTATGTTTCTTGGATTATTTACAAGTGGTATTCAAGCTCTTATTTTTGCAACTTTAGCTGCGGCTTATATAGGCGAATCCATGGAGGGTCATCATTGACTCACTTTCAAAATAGTCTTTTTTTAATTTTGAAAGCTTATCCCAATTCAAGCAATGCGGGGGTTCGGGGTTCAATATAATCCACTGGGTTGGAGAATAGAATGCAAATAGCTACATGTATGTATATATGAAGAAATATATATGATATTGCAGAATTTGGAAGATAAAGAAGGGTTGGGGATCATGTATATGTATAATACCTATGAATAGAAATTCTTGTGTATGTTTTGAAGAATGGTTTCAGAATACAATTTAAGAGAATAAAAAAGAATAAAAAGTGCAGGTGAGTTACGTTATGGAAGAACAAATAGTTACTAGTTAAATGGTAATTACCCCTATCTCTTTTTTTTTCTAGCCCACTGCATTTAGACGGATTCCCATATAAGTCCTTTTTCTATTTTGTCTTTGATTGTGAATTGAATGAAAGAGAAAAAAGAGAAGAATTTAGAAACAAGGAAACGCAATGACTAAAACCGTATTCATATTTATTTACATAAGGTAGAAAGGAAAAAAGGTCTATCGAAGTAGTTCTGACAATTCAGTAATATTCTGAATTCCATTTGGAACTTTTAGCTACTTCGACCCGATAGATTTTGGTGAAAAAGATCAAAAAATAAAAAAGAAGTGTAGTAAGGTAATATAATAAAATTAGAAGTAGAAAAAAAGAGATTAAGTACTAATTCATTGGTTAGTTGTATCATTAACCATTTCTTTTTTTGGTGCGAGGAACTTACCATGAATCCACTTATTTCTGCTGCTTCCGTTATTGCTGCTGGATTGGCTGTAGGACTTGCTTCTATCGGACCTGGGGTTGGTCAAGGTACTGCTGCGGGCCAAGCCGTAGAAGGTATTGCGAGACAACCAGAAGCGGAGGGTAAAATACGAGGTACTTTATTGCTTAGTCTAGCTTTTATGGAAGCTTTAACAATTTATGGACTGGTCGTGGCATTAGCTCTTTTATTTGCAAATCCTTTTGTTTAATGTTGAATTTCATCGTAGAATAAAAATGTAAAAAAAAAGAATAATAAAAGCATAACCATAACTAAGAAATTTGAGAATTCTCAAATTCCATTAATAAGAATAAGTGGAGTGATACAAAAAGAACTCTGTTCTTTATTAGTTCTATCTATAAGGGAAGAGTATATGAAAAATATAACCGATTCTTTTGTTCCCGTGGGGCACTGGCCATCCGCTGGTAGTTTCGAGTTTAATACCGATATTTTAGCAACAAATCCAATAAATCTAAGCGTAGTGCTGGGTGTATTGATTTTCTTTGGAAAGGGAGTGTGTGCGAGTTGTGTATTTCAAGAATAGGTTGGATTTAACCGGCTGCACTTTCTTTATATTTATGTATTCTTTTTTATATTTCTATAGTAGAAATAGGAACAAAAGGTGCACAATCTCGACGAATTACTTCGGAATTGGATTTTCTTCAGAAATCATATGTAAGAACCATAGCATTTCGTGACTAATTGGTAAATGAACTTTGATTCTCTTCGCTATAAACCAATAATGTTGAGTTTTTTTACATGGTTAAAGATAAATTGTTTGAAGTCTAGGCACAGCATAGCACGGTACTCTTTCTACCACTACGTTAGTACTAAAAGTACCAAAAAGGTTGAAAAAGAATAAAAAGAAAAAAGGAAGAATAAGGAATTTATCCGATGTAGAACACTCATATGGATAAAATTCTTTGAACCATTAACTGGAAAGATGGGTCCCCCTTTTTTATCCACTGCCGAATCGACGACCTATGTATTGTATTTGTATAAAATCTTTGTATAAAAAAGAGAATTTTTTGGATGAAAAAGATCGAAATCTCATTCTATTCTAATAATAAAAAGAATGAAGTAATGAAGTTCATAATTTTATTCAATTCTCTTTCGATTCTATTAGGATTTTGATTTAAATTATCATAGCATTAATTTATCTTAGCATATAAAGAAGAAAGAATAGAATTCTTTCTTCTTTAAAATCTTTTTATTTTTGGAAAGAAGTTGTAAATAAAGAACAAATAAAGAAACAACTTTGCTGACAATTTTTTATTTTTTGTCTGGTCTGAAGAGTCCTCCTAAGATTCTGATGTTAGATCAGTTTCGAGATCTTTGAATAAGAACAGAAAAGAGAGGATAGGCTCATTGCGTTCAAAGATATGGGAATGCCCATTAATCAAAGATAAAGATAAAAGAAACAATTGAGCGTGAGAGCCAAATGAATTGAAAGATTCATGTTTGGTTCGGGAAGAGATATTCTAGTTATGAAATGAATGGAAAGATAATCTACTTTCATTAAATGATTTATTAGATAAGCGAAAACAGAGGATCTTGAGTACTATTCGAAATTCAGAAGAATTACGTAGAGAAGCCATTGAACAGCTCGAAAGAGCTCGGGTTAGATTACGAAAAGTGGAAATCGAAGCAGATGAGTATCGAACGAATGGATATTATGAGATA